CTCCGCTTTTTTTGGATCGAATAGACAAAACATTTTTTTTTTCTTCTTTTTATATCTCTGAAATGATGAATCTCATTTTTAGGAATTTGGTGGGGAGAGAACCAGAATTGGGGAGAGAACCAGAATTGGGGAGAGAACCAGAATTGGGGAGAGAACCAGAATTGGGGAGAGAACCAGAATTGAAAATTTCACATTTTGATTTTGAGGAGGAAGAGACAAGGGAAAAAGAGAAAAAAAACGAAGAAAAAAAAGAGGAAAATGAACGTATAGTAATATCAGAAACTTGGGATAGCATTATATTTGCTCAAGCAATAAGAGGTTTGATGTTAGTAACCCAATCTTTTCTTAGAAAATACATTGTATTGCCTTCATTGATAATTGCTAAAAATATTGGCCGTATGTTATTATTCCAATTCCCCGAATGGTATGAGGATTTGAAGGAGTGGAATAGAGAAATGCATGTTAAATGCACTTATAATGGTGTTCAATTATCAGAAACAGAATTTCCCAAAGATTGGTTAACAGACGGTATTCAGATAAAGATTCTATTTCCTTTCTGTTTGAAACCTTGGCGAAGATCTAAAATACGATCTCATCCTAGGGATCAAATAAAAAAAAAAGGAAAAAAAGACAATTTTTGTTTTTTAACGGTTTGGGGAATGGAAGCGGAATTCCCTTTTGGGAATCCCCGAAAACGACCTTCCTTTTTTGAACCCATTTATAAAGAACTCCAAAAAAAAGTTAGAAAAGTTAAAAAGGATTTCTTTCTACTTCTAAAAGTTTCAAAAGAAAAAACAAGATGGATCATTAAAATACTTCTAGTTCTAAAACGAATAATGAAGGAAATTCAAAAAGTAAACCCAATATTCTTATTTGAATTGAGCAAGGTGAAAGTATATGAAACGGCTGAAAATGGAAAAGATTCCGAAATAAATAATAAGATTATTCACAAATCAACCATTCAAATCCAATCCATGAATTGGACAAATTATTCACTCATAGAAAAAAAGATGAAAGATCTTTCTGATAGAACAATCACAATCAGGAATCAAATAGAACGAATCACAAAAGACAAGAAAAAAATAATTATAACTTGTGCTGATAAAAGATCAAAATCACAGAAACATATTTGGCAGATATTCCAAAGAATAAATATACGATTAATACGTAAATTACATTATTTTATGAAATCTCTGATTGAAAATATATATATAGATATCTTGCTATGTATGATTACCATTCACAGGATCTATTTCCAACTTTTCTTTGAATCAACAAAAAAAATAATCAATAAATCCGTTTACAACGATCAAACAAATCAGGAAGGAATTGATGAAAGAGATCAAAATACAATGAACTTTTTTTCCACTATAAAAAAGTCCTTTTCGAATACTAATATTAGTAATAGTACAAAAATGTATTATGACTTATCCTCCTTGTCCCAAGCATATGTATTTTACAAATTATCACAAACCCAATTACTTAACAAGTATCAATTGAAATCTCTACTTCAATATCAGGGGACTTATCCTTTTATTAAGGATAAAATCAAGGATTATTGTATGACACGAGGAATATTTGATTACAATTCAAGACATAAGAAAATTCATAAGTCTGGAATGATTGAATGGAAAAACTGGTTAAAGGGGCATTATCAATACAATTTATCTAAAACCAAATGGTCGCGGTTAGTACCGCAAAAATGGCGAAATAGAATCAATCAGCGTTATAGGATTCAAAATAAGGACTCAATTAAAGCGGATTCATATAAAAAAGAAAAAGACCAATTAATTCATTACGTGAAACAAAATTACTATGCAGCGGATTCATTGACAAATCAAAAAGAAAAATGGAAAAAACACTACAGATATGATCTTTTATCACATAAATATATGAACTATGGGGATAAGGAGGATTTTGATATTTATGGGTCAAGATTACAAGTAAACGGGGTTCACAAAATTCCATATAATTTCAATAAACCAAAATCCGAATCATTTTATGTATTGGTAAGTACAGCTATTAGTGATTATCTAGAAGAAGGATATATTATTGATACGCATAAAAATCTAGATAGAAAATATTTTGATTGTCGAATTCTCCACTTTTGTCTTAGAAAAAATATCAATATTGAGACCTGGACCAATACACATATCGGTACCAAAATTGATAAAAATACTAAGACTGAAAAAAAAATCAACAACAAATTGAAAAAAAAAGATATTTTTTCTCTTACGATTCATCAAGAAATCAACCCATCCAATCAAAAAAGTATTTTTTTAAATTGGATGGGAATGAATCAAGAAAGAGTTTATCATACCATATCAAATCTAGAATCTTGGTTCTTCCCAGAATTTGTCTTACTTTTTGATGCATATAAGATTAAACCATGGATTATACCAATCAAATTACTTCTTTTTGACTTTTATTTTTATAAAAATAAAAGTCAAAATAAAAACATCAATATAAATAGAAAAAATAATCTTCAGATGATATCTCATCAAAAAAAATATCTTAAATTAGAAAATTCCAACCAACAAAAAAATGAGCAACAGGACCAAGTAAATCTTGTATCAGATCTACGAAAAGAAAACAAAAAAAAAGATATTGAAGAGAATTATGCGAGATCAGACATTACCATTAAAAAAGGTAAGAAGAAAAAACAATCCAAGAAAAACAAGAAAGCAGAACTGGATTTCTTCCTGAAAAAATATTTCCTTTTTCAATTAAGATGGGATGACTCCTTGAACCAAAGAATGATCAATAATATCAAGGTATATTGTCTCTTACTTAGACTGATAAATCCAAAAGAAATTGCTATATCCTCGATTCAAAGAGGAGAGATGCATCTGGATGTAATGCTAATTCAGAAAGATCTAGCTCTTACAGAATTGATAAAAAAAGGAATATTAATTATCGAACCAATTCGTCTATCTATAAAAAGGGATGGAAAATTGATTATATATCAAACTATAAGTATTTCATTGGTCGAGAACAATAAACACCAAACTAATAGAAAATGCATAAAAAAAAGTTATATTGATAAGAGGAATTTGGATAAACCCATTGTACGATATGGGAATATGCTTGTGAATGGGGACACAAATTATTATGATTTCCTTGTTCCCGAAAATATTCTATCTCCTAGACGTCGCAGAGAATTGAGAATGTTAATTTGTTTCAATTCCCATAATTGGAATGTTACGGATAGAAATAGAAATCCATTATTTTGCAATGAAAACAACATAAGAAACTCTGGAAAATTTTTGGATGAGGACAAGCATCTTAATACAGATACAAATAAATTCATTAAATGCAAATTTGTTCTTTGGCCCAATTACCGATTAGAAGATTTAGCTTGTATGAATCGCTATTGGTTTGATACCAATAATGGCAGTCGTTTCAGTATGTCAAGGATACATATGTATCCACGATTTAGAATTATTTAATTTAATAGTATATTTCCTATATCATATATATATATATATATATCTATATTCCGTGACATTTTCGGTATATGAAAGCCGAAAGATGTATGCATATGCTATGTTATATTTTGGTAAATGATACAGATTGAATGGTGTATCCATTCAATTGGATATAGGAATAAATAAATTAGGGGAATCCTTTTAGATAGAAATAAATTCTTTTCTTTCGTTAATGTGGAAACATATTATCCCTTTCTATCCAAATCAAATTTTCAATTTGATTTGGATAAAATAAAGAAGTAGTATATGAATAAATCCAAATTTTTGTGTGTACTAGATGTGTGTACTAGATTAAAATAACCGGCATAATTCTTTTTTTTTTTTATTTATTTTTCCTGATCGGAAAAATCCATGAAAAAGAAAGAAAAAGGATAGAAAAATTTTTTATGGTCAAAAATTCATTCATTTCCATTATTCCACAAGAAGAAAAAGAAGAAAACAAAGGTTCTGTTGAATTTCAAGTATTCAGTTTCACCAATAAGATACGGAGACTTACTTCACATTTGGAATTGCACAAAAAAGATTTTTTATCACAAAGGGGTCTACGAAAAATTCTAGGAAAACGTCAACGGTTGCTGGCTTATTTGTCAAAGAAAAATAGAGTACGTTATAAGAAATTAATAGGTCAGTTGGATATTCGAGAGCCAAAAACTCGTTAATTTAATCGTTTGAATTTTTTAGTAGTATTCAATTTTTTGTTTTGATGAGTCTCGTTTTGAGGAATTCATGGAATAATGAATTAAGGAAGAAAAGATATGACAGTACCGGTTACAAGAAAAGATCTCATGATAGTCAATATGGGGCCTCACCACCCATCAATGCATGGTGTTCTCCGACTAATCGTTACTCTCGATGGTGAAGATGTTATTGACTGTGAGCCCATATTGGGCTATTTACACAGAGGAATGGAAAAGATAGCGGAAAATCGAACAATTATACAATATCTACCTTATGTAACACGATGGGATTATTTAGCTACTATGTTCACAGAGGCAATAACCGTAAATGCGCCAGAACAATTGGAAAATGTTCAAGTACCTCAAAGAGCTAGCTATATCAGAGTAATTATGCTGGAATTGAGCCGTATAGCTTCTCATTTGTTATGGCTTGGACCTTTTATGGCGGATATCGGTGCACAGACTCCCTTTTTCTATATTTTCAGAGAAAGGGAATTGATATATGATCTATTCGAAGCCGCCACAGGTATGCGAATGATGCATAATTATTTCCGTATTGGAGGAGTAGCTGCTGATCTACCTTATGGATGGATAGATAAATGTTTGGATTTCTGCGATTATTCTTTAACAGGAGTTGTTGAATATCAAAAACTTATTACGTGGAATCCCATTTTTTTGGAACGAGTTGAAGGAGTGGGCATTATTGGTGGAGAAGAAGCTGTAAATTGGGGTTTATCAGGACCGATGTTACGAGCTTCTGGAATCCAATGGGATCTTCGTAAAGTTGATCATTATGAGTGTTACAATGAATTCGATTGGGAAGTCCAATGGCAAAAAGAAGGAGATTCATTAGCTCGTTATTTAGTACGAATCGGTGAAATGAAGGAATCCATAAAAATTATTCAACAGGCTCTAGAAGGAATTCCTGGAGGACCTTATGAAAATTTAGAAGTACGACGCTTTGATAGAGCAAAGAATTCCGAATGGAATGATTTTGAATATAGATTTATTAGTAAAAAACCTTCACCCAATTTAGAATTGTCGAAACAAGAACTTTATGTGAGAGTGGAAGCCCCAAAAGGAGAATTGGGAATTTATTTGATAGGAGATAATAGTGTTTTCCCCTGGAGATGGAAAATTCGTCCACCCGGTTTTATCAATTTGCAAATTCTTCCTCAGCTAGTTAAAAGAATGAAATTGGCTGATATCATGACGATATTGGGTAGTATAGATATCATTATGGGAGAAGTTGATCGTTGAAATGATAATTGATACGACAGAAGTACAAACTATCAATTCTTTTTCTACATCGGAATTTTTAAAAGAAGTGTATGGACTAATATGGATTGTACCCATTTTGACCCTTATATTGGGAATAACAATGGGGGTACTAGTAATTGTGTGGTTAGAAAGAGAAATATCTGCAGCGATACAACAACGTATTGGGCCTGAATATGCTGGCCCGTTGGGAATTCTTCAAGCTATAGCGGATGGGACTAAACTACTTTTTAAAGAGGACCTCCTCCCATCTCGAGGAGATATTCGTTTGTTTAGTGTGGGACCGTCTATAGCGGTTATATCAATTCTACTAAGTTATTTAGTAATTCCTTTTGGGTATCGTCTTGTTTTAGCCGATCTCAGTATAGGTGTTTTTTTATGGATCGCCATTTCTAGTATTGCTCCTATTGGGCTTCTTATGTCAGGATATGGATCGAATAATAAATATTCCTTTTTAGGTGGTCTACGAGCTGCTGCTCAATCTATTAGTTATGAAATACCATTAACTCTATGTGTGTTATCAATATCTCTACGTGTGATTCGTTGGAATATGAACTTTGAACCTCTCTTCTAGAAATAAAATAAAAGAAAAAAGAAAGAGGTTCAATGTATTGAATAGATGTTTTCATTTTTTTTTTATTCAGCATTCGGGTTGATGAGTTAAACCAGATAGTTATATGAGTGAAACTAAACAGCTTCCAAATTTGTAGTAAGAAGAAACAATCTCATTCCCTATGTACAAGAATAAAGTTGAAGTAAAAATAAGCAGTGTAAACTGCTTACCCCAAGATTAAGATTTTTTGATTAGTCATCATATCTTGAAGCGGGCGCAAACAAAAGATCAACTGTATGGAGTTTCTACTACTGTCTCATATGTATTACTATACCGGGGATCAATCAAAAGTCAGTGGACGGTTAGGAACACCAAGGTACACAAAGGATTAGTAATGGAGATAATGTAAGGTATCAAAAAAGAGGTATTTCTTCATAAAACGAATCATAATAAGGACTTGAAATTGGTAGAAATGATCAAGTAGTACTTCCCTACGATTCCGATCTAGAGTATGCTCCTATTCACTGGTTAAAGAAATGACTATCAAGAACGAATTAATTCTTTATTTTATTTTTGAGTATCCTCCTCTGAGACAGAAGAACAGGAAAAAAGAAATGGAATGCAGTAATTGAATGAATAATAAAAAAAGGGGATCCCTATTTATTCTTTTCTCTATCCATATTCATACATATCGAATTCTTATCACGATTCATGAACTAATGACTAATTCTTTTTATTTTGTATTGATTGATATAAGGAGTATTTTATTGAAATATTAAGTTATTACCGAACAAAGAGAAATTTTTATTGTAAAGGATGAGATCAATTCGGAAGCACTTTTTTTATTATTCTAGCAGACAGAATTCCATTGGTCTAATTTGGGACTTTCCGATGTATCTTTATTCTATCCATCCAAAGATGGTGATAATACCGAACCCGTCCTTACATTTTTTTTGTGGCCATCGAGGAGCCGTATGAAGCTGAGGTCTCACGTACGGTTTTGAAATAGCGATGGGAACAGTGATGTTATTATCGACTATGATTATCTAACAGTTCAAGTACAGTTGATATAGTTGAAGCACAGTCAAAATATGGTTTTTGGGGGTGGAATCTGTGGCGTCAGCCTATAGGATTTATTGTTTTTCTAATTTCTTCTCTAGCCGAATGTGAGAGATTGCCCTTTGATTTACCAGAAGCGGAGGAGGAATTAGTAGCAGGTTATCAAACCGAGTATTCGGGTATCAAATATGGTTTATTTTATCTTGCTTCTTACCTAAATTTATTAGTTTCTTCATTATTTGTAACAGTTCTTTACTTAGGTGGGTGGAATTTACCTATTCCGTATATATCCATTTCTGAGCTTTTCGGAATAAAAAAAATCGCCGGCATTTTTGGAATAACAATGGGTATCCTTATTACATTAACTAAAGCTTATTTGTTTCTCTTCATTTCTATCACAACAAGATGGACTTTACCTAGAATGAGAATGGACCAGTTATTAAATCTTGGATGGAAATTTCTTTTACCTATTTCTCTAGGTAATCTGTTATTAACAACTTCTTCCCAACTTGTTTCATTATAAATAAGAGAATACGATAACACTATTTTAGATTCATAATCTCTATCAAACAAGAGAAAGAAACGTCAAATTTTTCATGTATATCTACAATATGTTCCCTATGGTAATTGGGTCCATGAATTATGGTCAACAAACAATACGAGCTGCAAGGTACATTGGTCAAAGTTTCATAATTACCTTATCCCACACAAATCGTTTACCTGTAACTATTCAATATCCTTATGAAAAATCGATCACATCAGAGCGTTTCCGGGGTCGAATCCACTTTGAATTTGATAAATGTATTGCTTGTGAAGTATGTGTTCGTGTATGCCCGATAGATCTACCCGTTGTTGATTGGAGATTTGAAAGAGATATTAAAAAGAAACAATTACTTAATTATAGTATAGATTTCGGGGTTTGTATATTTTGTGGTAACTGTGTCGAGTATTGTCCAACAAATTGTTTATCAATGACTGAAGAATATGAACTTTCTACTTATGATCGTCACGAATTGAATTATAATCAAATTGCTTTGGGTCGATTACCAATCTCAATAATTGGAGATTACACAATTCAAACAGTTATGAATTCGACTCAAATAAAAATAGACAAAGATAAACCCTTTGATTCAAGAACAATTACCGATTACTAAGATTTTGTTTTGATATAAAGGATCCATTTATTTTGGGTAGTCAGTAACTACAAATAAAAACTAATGATTGTTGAGAATCACTCTTTGATTTAAACTAAAAATATATTTTTAGTGATGATTTCAAAATAGCAAATTTCAACTACTTTTTTCTTTTTTTTCTTTCGGATAAATATAAATAAAGTAAGGTTGGCCCGATAATTTTATCTATATCTACATTAATCCATATTCAAATTCAATTCAATTATAAATGTATCATATACATTATTATATACAAGAAAACAAAAATAGGGTAACCCCTTTTCCTTTCCTGGACCATTTATTTAGTAAAGTTAAAGTAAGGTCATGAAATAGTTAAAGTTATTTATTTTGTATTTTATACATAATGGGTTTACCTGGACCAATACATGATATTCTTGTTGTATTTCTGGGGTCAATTCTTGTATTAGGGGGTCTGGGGGTAGTATTATTTACCAATCCAATTTATTCTGCCTTTTCATTGGGATTGGTTCTTGTTTGTATATCCTTATTCTATATTTCATCGAACTCCTATTTTGTAGCTGCCGCACAGCTCCTTATTTATGTGGGAGCCATAAATATCTTGATCATATTTGCTGTAATGTTCATGAATGGTTCAGGATATTCCAATAATTCCTATTTTTGGACCATTGGAGATGGGGTCACTTTGATGGTTTGTACAACTATTCTTTTTTCACTAATTACTACTATCCCAGATACGTCATGGTACGGAATTATTTGGACTGCAAGGTCAAACCAGATTATGGAACAGGACCTAATAAATAACGTTCAACAAATTGGGATTCATTTATCAACAGATTTTTATCTTCCGTTTGAACTCATTTCAATAATTCTTTTAGTTTCCTTGATAGGTGCAATTACTATGGCTCGACAATAAGCAATAAAAATACTTAACTTATAATGATTCCCAATTCTTAGAATTCTAACTAAATTCTAAATAAATAAATAGAAATTTTTAGTTAAATCTATCTACCGTCAATATCTTCTTTTGTTGTGTAATTGTTCTATTCTAATCAATTGAATTGGTTGAATTGTTATTCATATTGAAATGAATCGAGATTGATAAGGAGTTAGTCAATGATGTTTGAGCATGTCCTTTTCTTGAGTGTTTATTTATTTTCTATCGGTATCTATGGATTGATCACAAGTCGAAACATGGTTAGAGCGCTTATGTGTCTTGAGCTTATACTAAATTCGGTTAATATCAATCTTGTAACATTTTCTGATATATTTGATAGTCGCCAATTAAAAGGAGACATTTTCTCAATCTTTGTTATAGCCATTGCAGCTGCTGAAGCAGCTATTGGACTTGCTATTGTTTCGTCGATCCATCGTAACAGAAAATCAACTCGTATTAATCAATCGAATTTGTTGAATAATTAGTGATAATCATCATAGATAATTTAAATAAAGACACATAAAAATATTTAATAGAATTGAAATACTATTTTTTATTGAATTTGAATGCAATTCCATTTTATTGAATTGCATTTTTATATTTATATTGAAATAATGATGACCAATTTGTTGGCCAATTAATTTTAATTCGCATGTGTAGCTCGTATCATCATAATTGTTGAAACGAAAATCAAAGTGTCTTGACCTTTTCTCATAAACAGATTGATTTAAGAAATATATTGATTGTTTTTAATAAACCACTGTTTCGTCTGGTGTCTACAATATTACAATATATAATATATGATTCATTTACTACTAATTTGATTTGACCAGATCGAAAATCTTTTATGTTCAAAACTGTAATTTATAGATCCAATGTCACATTCAGTAAAAATTTATGATACATGTATAGGGTGTACTCAATGTGTACGAGCTTGCCCCACAGATGTATTGGAAATGATACCTTGGGACGGATGTAAAGCCAAGCAAATAGCTTCCGCGCCAAGAACCGAGGACTGTGTAGGTTGTAAGAGATGTGAATCTGCCTGCCCAACAGATTTTTTGAGTGTCCGTGTTTATTTAGGGCCTGAAACAACTCGCAGCATGGCTCTATCTTATTGATACGTTACAAAAAACTCCACTTGAATCATTTGTGATTCCTCTTTACCGACAAAAGCCCGTGCTCGACAAAATATATTATTTTGAGGACGGGCTTCTCTGGTCAAAATGTATCTTGTCTTTATCACGAGTTATTTTCCTTGGTTAACAATACTTGTTGTTTTACCGATATTCGCGGGTTCCTCAATTTTCTTATTCCCTCATAGAGGGAATAAGATGTTTAGGTGGTATACTATATGTATATGCTTATTAGAACTCCTTCTAACGACTTATGCATTCTGTTATCATTTCCAATTGGATGATCCATTAATGCAATTGAAGGAAGATTCTAAATGGATAGATGTTTTTGATTTCCACTGGAGACTAGGAATCGATGGGCTTTCCATAGGACCCATTTTACTGACAGGATTTATCACTACTTTAGCAACTTTAGCAGCTTGGCCAATTACTCGAAATTCGCGGTTGTTCTATTTCCTGATGCTAGCAATGTACAGCGGTCAAATAGGATTATTTTCCTCTCGAGACTTTTTACTTTTTTTCATCATGTGGGAGTTAGAATTAATTCCTGTTTACTTACTTTTATCCATGTGGGGGGGAAAGAAACGTCTCTACTCGGCTACAAAGTTTATTTTGTACACTGCAGGGGGTTCCATTTTTTTCTTAATAGGAGTTCTAGGTATGGGTTTATATGGTTCCAATGAACCAACATTAGATTTTGAAAGATTAATTAATCAATCATATCCTGTGGCATTGGAAATAATATTCTATTTTGGCTTCCTTATTGCTTATGCTGTCAAATTGCCGATTATACCCCTACATACATGGTTACCTGATACCCATGGAGAAGCACATTACAGTACATGTATGCTTTTAGCTGGAATCCTATTAAAAATGGGCGCATATGGATTGATTCGGATCAATATGGAATTACTACCCCACGCTCATTCTATATTTTCTCCTTGGTTGGTGATAATAGGAACAATGCAAATAATCTATGCAGCTTCAACTTCTCTTGGTCAACGTAATTTAAAAAAGAGAATAGCCTATTCCTCTGTATCTCACATGGGTTTCACAATTATAGGAATTGGTTCTATAACCGACATGGGACTCAATGGAGCTATTTTACAAATGCTCTCTCATGGATTTATTGGTGCTGCACTTTTTTTCTTGGCGGGAACGAGTTGTGATAGAACACGTCTTGTTTATCTCGAAGAAATGGGAGGGATATCTATCCCAATGCCAAAAACATTTACCATGTTCAGTAGCTTCTCGATGGCTTCTCTTGCATTGCCAGGAATGAGTGGTTTTGTTGCGGAATTTTTAGTATTTTTTGGACTAATTACTAGTACAAAATATCTTTTAATGTCAAAAATGCTAATTACTTTTGTAATGGCAATTGGAATGATATTAACTCCTATTTATTTATTATCTATGTTACGTCAGATGTTTTATGGATACAAGTTATTTAATATTCCAAACTCTAATTTTTGGGATTCTGGACTACGAGAACTATTTCTTTCAATCTGTATCTTTCTACCCGTAATAAGTATTGGTATTTATCCCGATTTTGTTCTCTCGTTATCAGTTGACAAGGTACACGCTATCTTATCCAATTATTATCATAGATAGTGTTTCATTAATGAAACGGAAGGAAAGTCTTATAATTCTTTGAATTTAATATTTTGAAAATCGTTTGCTGTACTGTATAATGAAAAAAGAAATAAAATGAATAAGAATTGTAATTAGATACATCTCGAGTTTTTGAGAACCATTTAAATTTGAATGATTCCTTGATTCAAACGGTTCTCAAAAACTCATAAAAACAAACTTTCGTTATATATGGGATGATGTTTTTATCTTATGTATTCTTCATGTAGTTTATTCAATTAGATGTTTATGTGAATGAACCATAACTATGTAGACCTATTCCTAATAGATTGATCCCAAAATAGCATATCCAAATTATAATAAATCCTATAGAAGCTACAAGTGCCGAATTCGTACCTTTCCAATTTATATTTGTTCTAGTATGTAAATAAATCGCGAATATGGTCCAAGTAATAAATGCCCAAGTTTCCTTGGGGTCCCAATTCCAATAGGATCCCCATGCCTCATTAGCCCATACTGCTCCACAAAGAATACCTATGGTTAAAAAGGTAAACCCTAGACTAATGACACGATAACTCCAATAATCCAAACGCTCAGTTAATTGATATTTGTAATAATTTTGAAATGAAGGAAAAGAAGTGTTTTTAAAAACACTTCTTTTTTCATTCAAATATTCAATCTCACCAAAGAAAAATGACTTAATTAATAAATTATTGCTTTTACAAAAAATTTTGATGTTTTTTCGAAATGTAATGACTAGAAGAGCGACTGATAATAATGATCCGCATAAAAGAGCTGCATAGCTCAATAACATCATACTTACGTGCATCATTAACCACTGAGATTGTAGAGCAGGTACTAATATTGTGGATTGATGCATTTCAGTTGAAAGACCCGACATGGCAAAGCCTTGAGTAAAAATGGTACTTGGTGCAATTATTGTGCTTAAATCGTTTTTAAGGTTACGTATCTTGGGAATCATATGAATAATGAAGAAACTACACGAAAGGAAGATTAATGACTCGTATAAATTACTTAATGGAAAATGTCCCGAAGAAATCCAACGAGAAATTAATAATCCTGTTATAGAGAAAAAGGTAGCTATCATCCCTTTTTCTGATGAATCACGTAATCCTACAATTTTGTGGACTAATAAGGTCATCAAATGAATCATAATCACAATTGAAATGATCGAAAAAGAGATATGAGTTAATATATGTTCTAAAGTCACAAATATCATAAAAGGGGTCCCATTACAGAATTGGAAATCGCGAATTGAATACATTTTAGGATCTATTGTATCTCTTTTAGAAGATGCCGCCACTCGGACTCGAACCGAGATGCTTTAGCACTGCTTCCTAAGAGCAGCGTGTCTACCGATTTCACCACGGCGGCTTACTTGAAATAATAATAGTCAATTCATGTTGAATCGTCGAGATTCAAGGATTCAATATAGTTTAGGAAACATTAATTAGAATCAATGAATAAAGACTGGTTTGTGGTTTAAATATTTGAATCTTCAATAAAATATCTACCTAGGTAGTATCGTCGTGGGTTTTTTAACAATCAACTTTCATGTACTAGAAACTAAGTTTTCTCCAAACAGTTGGAACTCCATAGTTTTTTCTCAGTTGAGGTATAAAACTAAGAATTGTCTTTTTTTCTCAATTTTTTTATGATTTGTTTTTCATTTATCCGATTTCATGGATTCAAATGAAAAAGATTGAGTTTTTTTTCAATGAACAAAATCAAATAACTAGGATTTCATATCTATCACAATTTCATCATTAAATACAAATAATTTTTTATTTTTCTAATGATTTCGATACCTTAGTATATTTAAATTAAAGTATTAATATTCTTTATTGCGCATATAATTTATAATTTATAATACCATTTACAAAACCAATTAAGTTTTGGGATAGGCATATAACAAAAGAGTTTCAATCTCTATCACAATTGTACTTTTCTATTGTGAAAAGTACAATTGTGATAGGGAAAAAAATAATACTTAGAACCCAATGTACAAAAAACTCTTATTCTATATATCACAGCAGTGAGTTCTAAGTAATATTGAGAAATTTAATACAGAAAAATACATTAGTTAACATTAATCTTACAAAATTTGGGGTTCTTTAGGCTATATCAATTGAGATTATTCTAAGACTTTATTATTTGTTTGTCGCACAAAAAAACTTTTTGAATGCCCGGTGGAAACCGATTTCGCTAAAGAAAAAGTTTTTACTGCAACTAAATATCCTTTTTTCTTCCAAATATTTCTACGAATACGTTTTTTTGACATAGAAGTACGTTTTTTTGGAACTGCCATTCAAAAAAGGGGGGTTCCTCCTTTTATCGTTGTATGTGAAAGACATGTATTCTTCAAAATAGATCGTTCTTTTTAGTTATTATCTATACTTATTTCGTGTATGTGGATAATTTTTTTAATATACTCTTTTTAATATACATTGTTTTTTTACTTTAACATATAAATATATAATAAACATACAAATATATATAATACAAATATATTTATATATACATGTATATGTGATATATATATCACATATACGTATGCGCGCACATCACACATCACATATATAAATGACATGAGGGAAAAAAATGGAAGAAAATAAGGGAAAATAAAAATTGATTAAGCCCAGAGTGCTATGTCCATAATTCAAAGTAAGGAGTATCATAAGATTTCTGATAAACATAAGTTTTTTTTATTGGGTTTCAATCCAATCAATCAGTTACACAACAAGTTAGGTAATTACTCCCTTCCCAAAATGAACTAGAATACCTAGGTATTTTTTTTAATTCGAATATAGATACTATGATCCATATTTGAATAAAAAAAGTACTCTTTTTTTGGTCTAACTCTTTTTCCTTACTATATATAGTATACTATATAATATATTTATTATACTATTATAGTATAATAAATATGTTTATTAATCAAAAAAAAAAAAAAATCAGAATAATTAAGAATCCCAATATTTGACTTTTTTTTCATATCTTTTTTTTTGTTTATTTCTTTTATTATTGTTCCTTTCTAAAAGGATAAAAAAGATAAGAATTGGTGAATCGAGAACAATTTGTAATTATAAGAAAAAAGAGTTTCTTTTCTT